ATTTGGATTTGCACATATAGGACAAATCTTTCTATCACCATTTCTTTTTGTTATGACTTTACAAATAACAAAGAGGAATCATTTATGATACATGTAGTAATCATAGATATATTCCCAATTGGGTTTTGTCTAAACGGAGCCTGGATACTTCATTTTGTTAGTCCAACCAAAGCCAACCATAAATTATTCTAATTTATAATAGTACTGTGAATTCCCCCAAACAATGCATCTAATTGCACTTCACGCTCCAATTTTTTGATGATTCAATTTCTCTTTCTTGGGCGAAACAGAGGATCTCTCGATCGGGGGAGAGAACGGGGAAATCCCATACGACCCAATATATCTGACAAGTCGCACTATACGTCAACCCAAGATGCATCTTCCTCTCCAGGACTTCGGAAAGGTACTTTTGGAACACCAATAGGCATAAATTGAAAGAAAAAAGAACTAAATACTATATTTCACTTTGATGTGGAAACGTAACAATATGGTTTTATTGTCTTTATAATATTGGCTTTATCATAGTTTATTTTATCCATAGATTACGAAAATTCAGAAAGAAAGACAGAATGAATAAAGGAAAATTTTTGCGCATAGGTCCTTCTAATGATAAATAAGGATGGACACATTTACTCATAGAAAATGGTATCAATCCCCCATTGCGTATTGGTACTTATCGAGTATAGAATAAATCTGTTTCTCTTTGTTCCTACGAACATAATTCTTCCATTATTACGAACAGAATAGAATAAATATTAACCTAACCCTTGTTAGGAAATAATCCACTGAACAAGGGAGGTCCATAGGATAGTCTTTTCCAATGCAATAAAGTTACGTAGTGTCTATTTTTCTTTGATAAAGGGGTATTTTCCATGGGTTTGCCTTGGTATCGTGTTCATACCGTTGTATTGAATGATCCCGGCCGGTTGCTTTCTGTTCATATAATGCATACAGCTCTGGTTGCCGGTTGGGCGGGCTCGATGGCTCTGTATGAATTAGCAGTTTTTGATCCTTCTGACCCTGTTCTTGATCCAATGTGGCGGCAGGGTATGTTCGTTATACCCTTCATGACTCGTTTAGGAATAACCAATTCATGGGGAGGTTGGAGTATCACAGGAGGGACTGTAACGAATCCGGGGATTTGGAGTTACGAAGGTGTAGCTGGTGCACATATTGTGTTTTCTGGCTTATGCTTTTTGGCGGCTATCTGGCATTGGGTCTATTGGGATCTAGAAATATTTTCTGATGAACGTACAGGAAAACCTTCTTTGGATTTGCCCAAGATCTTTGGAATTCATTTATTTCTCTCCGGGGTGGCTTGTTTTGGTTTTGGTGCATTTCATGTAACAGGCTTGTACGGTCCTGGAATATGGGTGTCCGATCCTTATGGACTAACAGGAAAAGTTCAACCTGTAAATCCATCGTGGGGCGTGGAAGGCTTTGATCCTTTTGTTCCGGGAGGAATAGCTTCTCATCATATTGCAGCAGGTACATTGGGCATATTAGCGGGTCTATTCCATCTTAGCGTCCGACCGCCACAACGTCTATACAAAGGATTGCGTATGGGAAATATTGAAACCGTACTTTCCAGTAGTATCGCGGCTGTCTTTTTTGCAGCTTTTGTTGTTGCTGGAACTATGTGGTATGGTTCAGCAACTACACCCATCGAATTATTTGGGCCGACTCGTTATCAATGGGATCAAGGTTACTTCCAGCAAGAGATATATCGAAGAGTTAGCGCCGGGCTAGCAGAAAATCAAAGTTTATCAGAAGCCTGGTCTAAAATTCCCGAAAAATTAGCTTTTTATGATTATATCGGAAATAATCCGGCAAAAGGAGGATTATTCCGAGCAGGCTCAATGGATAACGGAGATGGAATAGCGGTTGGATGGTTAGGACACCCTATCTTTAGAGATAAAGAAGGGCATGAGCTTTTTGTACGTCGTATGCCTACTTTTTTTGAAACATTTCCAGTCGTTTTGGTAGACGGCGACGGAATTGTTAGAGCTGACGTTCCTTTTAGAAGGGCAGAATCGAAGTATAGTGTTGAACAAGTAGGTGTAACCGTTGAGTTCTATGGCGGCGAACTCAATGGAGTTAGTTATAGCGATCCTGCTACTGTGAAAAAATATGCTAGACGCGCTCAATTAGGTGAAATTTTTGAATTAGATCGTGCGACTTTGAAATCCGATGGTGTTTTTCGTAGCAGTCCAAGGGGTTGGTTTACTTTTGGGCATGCTTCGTTTGCTTTGCTCTTCTTTTTCGGACACATTTGGCATGGTGCTAGAACCTTGTTCCGAGATGTTTTTGCTGGTATTGACCCAGATTTGGACGCTCAAGTAGAGTTTGGAGCATTCCAAAAACTTGGGGATCCAACTACAAGAAGACAAGCAGTCTGATACAAGACCGCTTTGGTATCTTTCGCCTCTATTTTCTTTTTGGAGAGAATTTTACATAGAGTACTGGAGTTAATTTGAATTGCCGCCTTGTTGACTCTTGCTCTTTCGAGATGATTCCTAAAATGAAAAAAAAAACAAACAGGTAGGGAAGCTATAATTGTAAACCACGATCGAATTTATGGAAGCATTGGTTTATACATTCCTTTTAGTCTCGACTCTAGGAATAATTTTTTTCGCTATCTTTTTTCGAGAACCACCTAAAGTTCCAACTAAAAAGTAAAAAGATGAAATGATTTGTCATTATCTCAATTGAAGTAATGAGCCTCCCAACATTGGGAGGCTCATTACTTCAACTAGTCCCCGTGTTCCTCGAATGGATCTCTTAATTGTTGAGAAGGTTGCCCAAAAGCGGTATATAAGGCGTACCCGGTAAAACTTACAAGTAAACCAGATATAAAGATGGCGACTAGAGTTGCTGTTTCCATTATGATTATATAATTTCAAGACCCCAACGGATCTATCATAAGATCGTTTATTTACAACGGAATGGTATACAAAGTCAACAGATCTCAATGAATAAAATAGGATTTATGGCTACACAAACTGTTGAGAACAGTTCTAAATCGGGCCCAAGACGAACTACGGTAGGGAGTTTATTAAAACCATTGAATTCGGAATATGGTAAAGTAGCTCCTGGGTGGGGAACGACTCCTTTGATGGGTGTCGCAATGGCTCTATTTGCGGTATTTCTATCTATTATTTTGGAGATTTATAATTCTTCCGTTTTATTGGATGGAATTTCAATGAATTAAATCTATAAGAATCATAAACCTAGCTTTTGCATAAAAAATCAATCAGTTAGAACTCGGATTTCTGGTCTATTCTATTTTGGTAGTTCGATCGTGGAATTTATTTCTTTTTGTATTTCCGGAATATGAGTGTGTGACTTGTTAGAATTGATTCTATTGATAGTACAGAGAATAGGTCTGTCGCCTTGATAGAGATGGTTCGACTTCGTCGGATATTTATTCGAGTATCTGGAACACGAACTATATGAACTAGATTAAGAAATATTTGAACTATGATTCATACTTAATATTCGACCCCGTGTCCGGACTCCAAAAAGATTTCAAACAGTTCGAAAAAAAAAGAAGAACGATTTTTCTTTTTTTTAGTCATTTTATCTAATTCATGGAATACGTGATGATCCAATGGTTCTTACTCAGGGAGTCTTTGGCTTAGCTTATGATTTTTTATTGAATCATCGTGGTTCTAGTATGAATCTAAGGTTTTAATCGATTCATAGGGTCTTAACAAGAGAATTCCTATCAATTCAATACTAAATCAATAATAAAGAAAGGAAAAAAGCCACATTAGAGACAAAAACAAATTAAAGAAAAAGAAATAGGTAAAGAGAGAATTCAAGAGGCCCGTAAGGATCGTTGAGCCAACTTGATATTTTGGTATTATCACCACAAAGAAGAGCTTTCGGATTTTTTTATTCTTTCGTGAAGATTGAATCGTAGATTAAGAAATTTCAAACTTTCTATTACATATCCGACTATTATTTTATTTTTATTTGGGTGTTTTTGCTTGAGCTGTACGAGATGAAAGTCTCATATACGGTTCTGAGAGGGGGATTTTCACCTATCTCAATAAAGTCTATGATTGGTTCGAAGAACGTCTCGAGATTCAGGCGATTGCGGATGATATAACTAGTAAATATGTTCCTCCTCATGTCAATATATTTTATTGTTTAGGGGGAATTACGCTTACTTGTTTTTTAGTACAAGTAGCTACGGGGTTTGCTATGACTTTTTACTACCGTCCGACCGTTACTGAAGCTTTTGCCTCTGTTCAATACATAATGACGGAAGCTAACTTTGGTTGGTTAATCCGATCAGTTCATCGATGGTCGGCAAGTATGATGGTCCTAATGATGATTCTACACGTTTTTCGTGTCTATCTCACCGGTGGATTTAAAAAACCTCGCGAATTAACTTGGGTTACAGGTGTGGTTCTGGCAGTATTGACCGCATCTTTTGGTGTAACTGGTTATTCCTTACCTCGGGACCAAGTTGGGTATTGGGCGGTGAAAATTGTAACAGGTGTACCTGATGCTATTCCTGTAATAGGATCACCTTTGGTAGAATTATTGCGCGGAAGTGCTAGTGTGGGACAATCCACCTTAACTCGTTTTTATAGTTTACACACTTTTGTATTGCCGCTTCTTACTGCTGTATTTATGTTAATGCACTTTCCAATGATACGTAAACAAGGTATTTCTGGTCCTTTATAGAGAAGATATATAATAGATATTTGTAATCAATCATTTATCACTTAGAGGAGGAAGAATAGGATTTTATTGCTACAAGTATGGATTATTGAAAATAATAAGACATGGATTTGGATATTTCCCTTCAACTAATCGTGTTAAATAAATAATATTGTGGAGTTGAAGGGAATTCTCCGAAGAGAAAATGGATTATGGGAGTGTGTGACTTGAACTATTGATTGGTCTGTGTAGATATATGTCTGCCACATTGGAATTCACAACCAAATGTGTCTTTGTTCCAACCACCATGTAACCTTTATACAGAA